AATAAAGTAAGCTAAATTAAGCTAGTGGGTTCATACCCCAAATATGAATTTTTCCTTTATTAATTTTTTTTAATTTTTTAATAAAATGATTAATTTTAATTACTTTAATTATAGTTTTATCCTCAAACTCATGATTTATTTATTGATTAATAATAGAACTAAATTTATTAGCTTTTATTCCTATTATAAATTCTAAAAAAAAAAACAATTCAAATTGCATAATTTCTTATTTTATTATTCAAAGCTTTTCTTCTTCATTATTTTTTATTAGAATGTTAATTTATCAAATAATAAATTTAACATTTTTTATATATATTGTAACAATTTCAATAATAATTAAATTAGCAATAATTCCATTTCATTTCTGATTAACAAATTTAAGAGAAATATTTAATTATTCAACGTTATTTATTATTCTTACTTTACAAAAATTTATTCCATTATTTATTATTTCAAAAACAAATATAAAAATTATTATTATTTTTGCCATAATTTCAGCTATTTTCAGTTCTTTATTAATATTTAATTTAAAATTAATTAAAAAAATTTTAATTTTTTCGTCAATTTCTCATCAAGGATGAATAATAACAATTATTTTTATAAAAAGTAATTTTTGAATTACTTATTTAATTATTTATTCATTTTTAATTTATAAAATTACTTTTTTATTAAAAAAAAATAACTTAAATTTTATAAATAATTTTATATTAACAAAAATAAATTTTTTCGAAAAAATTTATTTTTGTTTATTAATATTTTCATTGGGGGGTATACCCCCCTATTTAGGATTTATTATAAAAATAATTACAATTATAATTATTATTAAAATAAATTCAATTATTTTAATAATTTTAATTCTTTCTTCTATAATAAATATTTTTATTTATGCACATTTAATTAACTTAAATTTTTTTATTAACATAATTAACACAAAAATAATTAAATTAAAATTTAATTTTAAACAAATTATTATTCATTTTAATTTATTTATTTCAATTTTTCTTTTAAACATTTTAATATATTAAAAGATTTTAAGTTAAAAAAACTATTTACCTTCAAAGTAAAAAATATTTTAAATAAATCTTATAGTAAAAGGGCAAACCCCATAAATAAATTTACAATTTATCACCTTAAAATTCAGTCATTTTACCGCGATGATATTATTCAACAAATCATAAAGACATTGGTACAATATATTTAATTTTTGGAAGATGATCTGGAATTCTAGGACTTGCTATAAGAATATTAATTCGAATAGAATTAGGCCAACCAGGAACTTTAATTGGAAATGATCAAATTTATAATGTAATTGTAACAGCTCATGCATTTATTATAATTTTTTTTATAGTTATACCAATTATGATTGGAGGATTTGGAAATTGACTTGTTCCAATTATATTAGGAGCTCCAGATATAGCATTTCCCCGAATAAATAACATAAGATTTTGATTATTACCCCCTTCACTATGCTTATTAATTAATTCTTCATTAGTAGAATCAGGAGCTGGAACAGGATGAACTGTTTACCCCCCCTTATCTTCAAATTTATCTCATTATGGGCCTTCTGTAGACATAGCTATTTTTTCTTTACATCTAGCTGGTGCTAGATCTATTTTAGGTTCTATCAATTTTATTACTACTATTATCAATATACGTTCAATTGGAATAACAATAGAGCGAATCCCCTTATTTGTTTGATCAGTTTTAACTACTACAATTTTACTTCTTCTTTCTCTCCCTGTCCTTGCAGGAGCAATTACCATATTATTAACCGATCGAAATTTCAATACTTCTTTTTTTGACCCTTCAGGAGGTGGGGACCCAATTTTATACCAACATTTATTTTGATTTTTTGGCCATCCTGAAGTTTACATTTTAATTTTACCAGGATTTGGTATAATTTCGCATATTATTTGTTTCCATACAGGTAAAAAAGAACCTTTTGGAAATTTAGGCATAATTTATGCTATATTAGCTATTGGATTACTTGGTTTTATTGTATGAGCCCATCATATATTTACAGTAGGCATAGATGTTGATACACGAGCCTACTTTACATCAGCTACAATAATTATTGCAGTACCAACAGGTATTAAAATTTTTAGTTGATTAGCAACCTTGCATGGGACTAACGTTAAATTTAATTCACCTATTATGTGAAGTATAGGGTTTATTTTCTTATTCACAATTGGAGGATTAACAGGAATTATATTAGCAAATTCATCAATTGATATTATTTTACATGATACTTATTATGTTGTAGCTCATTTTCATTATGTTCTTTCAATAGGAGCTGTTTTTGCAATTATGGGAGGTGTAATTCATTGATTTCCTTTAATATTTGGATTTAATTTTAATACTATTTTAACAAAAAGTCAATTTATAATTACATTTATTGGGGTAAATATAACATTTTTTCCTCAACATTTTTTAGGATTAAGAGGGATACCTCGACGATATTCAGATTATCCTGATTTTTTTTCAAAATGAAATTTTTTTTCATCAATTGGCTCAATTATTTCTTTAACTGGAGTTATTATATTAATTATTATTATTTGGCTTTCTTTAATCGAAAAAAAAATAATTTATTCATCTCTAGCTTCTACAGTTTCTATTGAATGAATATTAAACTTTCCTCCTTCAGAACACACTTTTAATCAAAATAATATTATTTTAAAATAAATTAATAACTTAATAACATATGATAACCTGATCACAAATATATTTTTCAGATATAAATTCTCCAATTATAGAACAAATAGCTTTTTTTCATGATCATTCAATAACTATTATTATTTCTATTACAATTATTACAATATATATAATTATAAATATTATAACAAACTCATTTTCAAGTCGTTCAATAATAGAAGGTCAAGAAATTGAAATTATTTGAACTATTATTCCAGCAATAACTCTTATTTTAATTGCTATTCCCTCTCTTCACTTACTTTATTTAACAGATGAAATTTTTAATACTCAAACTTCTATTAAAGTTATAGGACATCAATGATATTGATCTTATGAATACTCAGATTTTAATAAGGAATTTGATTCGTTCCTAATTCCTGAACAAGAATTAAATCAAAATTCATTTCGACTTTTAGAGACAGACAATAATTTATTAGTCCCATTTAATACAATAATTAAATTTTTAATTACATCAGCTGATGTAATTCATTCATGAACTGTACCTTCATTAGGTATAAAAATAGATGCAATTCCGGGGCGATTAAACCAAACTTTTATAACAGCCAACCGACCTGGCTTATTTTTTGGCCAATGTTCAGAAATTTGCGGAGCAAATCATAGATTTATACCAATTTCTTTAGAAATTACTAAAATAAATAATTTTATTAAATATATCTCATTATAACATTGAATGGCTGAAAATTTAAGCRATGGTCTCTTAAACCAACACATAGTGATATACTTTCAATGGAAAAATCTAGTTAAAATATAACAAAAGAATGTCATTCTTTAATTACAAATTAGTGATTTTTAATTCCTCAATTATTTCCAATAAATTGATTATTTATTTCAATTATAATTTTAATTATATTAATTTATTTAATTATAATTATTTATTTTTTTAAAATTTCAAACAAAATTAATTTAATTATATTTCCTGATTTAAAAAAAAAAATTTTTCTTAAATGATAAATAATTTATTTTCTATTTTTGACCCATCAACATCTACAATTTTTAGAATAAATTGAAGAGCTTTAATTATTTGATTATTTATTATCCCATTTCCCTTTTGAATAAATTCTTCATTATTTCTAACCTCTTGAAAAATTCTTTTTAAAAAACTTTTTCAAGAGGTTAGAAATAATATTTTTTTAAAAAAAAATAAAATAATTTTATTATTTTTAAGAATTTTTATAATTATTTTATTTAGAAATTTTTTTGGTCTTATACCTTTTATTTTTACTCCCTCAAGACATCTTGTATTTACAATATTCTATTCTTTTTCTATTTGAATATCTTTAATAATTTTTGGTTTTGTTAATAAATTTAACAAAATAATAATTCATTTAGTCCCTACAGGTTCTCCTTTTATTTTAAGTTTTTTTATAGTTTTAATTGAATCTATTAGAAATTTAATTCGTCCTATTACTTTATCTGTTCGACTTACAGCCAATATAATTAGTGGGCATTTATTAATTCATTTACTTTCTTCAATAATAATAGAAATTCATTTATTTTTAATTATGTTTTTAATTATAATTATATTATTAATTTTAGAAACGGCTGTAGCTATAATTCAAAGATTTGTATTTATAACTTTAATTTCTCTTTATGTAAATGAAATTTAATTAAACTTATGATATTTCATCCTTTTCATCTTGTAGAAAAAAGACCTTGACCTATAACTAGTTCAATTTCAGCTTTTTCCTTAACTTTAGGTTTTGTTAATTATTTTACAAATAATAATAGATTATTAATTTTAATGGCAATTTTAATTTTATTTTTATCTTCTTTTCAATGATGACGTGACATTTCACGAGAAGCTTCATTACAGGGGATACATACATTTTATGTATTACAGGGATTAAAATTGGGTATAATTTTATTTATTTTATCAGAAATTTTTTTTTTTATTTCTTTTTTCTGAGCTTTTTTTCATAGAAGTTTATCACCCAATATTGAAATTGGAAGAATATGGCCACCTAAAATAATTTCTCCTTTTAACCCGTTTGATATACCTTTATTAAATTCAACAATTTTAATTAGATCAGGAATTTCAGTAACTTGAGCTCATCATTGTATTATAAATGGTAAGTATCAATTTTCTTTAAATTCTTTAAAAATTACTATTATATTAGGCATTTTATTTACAATTTTTCAAATATTTGAATATTTTCAAGCACAATTTTCTATTACAGATGGAATTTTTGGATCAACTTTTTTTATAACTACTGGTTTTCATGGAATTCATGTTATTATTGGAACAATTTTTTTAATAGTTACTTTTTTTCGAGTAAAAAATAATTTTATTTCAAGAAATCATCATTTTGGTTTTGAAGCCTCAGCATGATATTGACATTTTGTTGATATTGTTTGATTATTTTTATTTACCTTTATATATTGATGAATTTTTTGTTTAATTAGTATAAAAAGTACAATTAATTTCCAATTAATAAGTTTATTTTAAAATTAAACAATTTTTAATAATTTAATAATTATTATTTTTTTTTTTTTTTTATTTTTTATAATATACAAAATATTAAATTTTAAAAATTATATATCAAAAGAAAAATTATCTCCTTTTGAATGTGGATTTGATCCTTTTTCTTTATCTCGAGTTCCTTTTTCTTTAAAATTTTTTTTTATTGGAATTATTTTTTTAATTTTTGATGTAGAAATTGTTATTATTTTACCTTTTCCATTATTAATATTTAATAAAAATTTTTCGCTACTTGTATCATTTTTTGTAATTAATATTATTATTACATTAGGGCTTTTTTTTGAATGAAAAAGAGGAATAATTAATTGAATAAAATAATTATTTTATTTAGAAAAGTATTTTAAATTTAAAAAATCTAAGTTGCAATTAGAAATTGAGTTTCCTTTTCTGGTTTTAAAATAAAGCGATAATTAATTGCATTCAGTTTCGGCCTGAATTTAGAAATTTTTTCTATTTTTTAATAGAAGCCAAATTGAGGCTTTTCACTGTTAATGAATTTAATGATTAAATTTTAATCCTATTAAGATTAAATTAATATTTAGGCTTCTAACCTAATTTTAATGAATACTCATTTTAATCTTTTTTTTAAATGGTGTAATATAAACACTTAACATTTTCATTGTTAAATTTCTTCTTAAGATTTAAATTCCAAAAATTGATGCAAAAATTAAATAATATAAAATAATATATAAATATTATTATAAAAGAAATAAAAATTGTTACAGGTAAAATAGTTTTTCATGCTATTATTATTAATTTATCATATCGAAAACGTGTGTAAGTTCTTCGAATTATAATAAATATTATTATAATTAATAAAGTTATTAAATTATTTAAATTTATAAAACCAAAAAATATGTAATTTGTTAGTATTCTTACTAGAATAATTATTCCATACTCAGCTATAAAAATTATAGCAAATAATCATGATCTATATTCAGTGTTAAAACCTGATACTAATTCTGATTCACCTTCTGCTAAATCAAATGGTGTTCGATTAGTTTCTGCTAATAAAATTATAAATCAAATAAATAAAATTATTGGAAAGCATCAAAAAATTGAAAATTTTTCTTGTATTTTTATAAAATTATTTACAGAAAATCTTTCTATAATTAAGCATAATCTAATAATAAGAAGAGCCATTCTTACCTCATAAGAAATAATTTGAGCAAACCCTCGGTATGCCCCAATTAAAGAATATTTAGAATTTGAAGCTCAACCTCCTAATAAAATAGAATATCTTCTTAGACTTGAAATACAAAGAAAAAAAATTAATGTTAAATTTAAATAAATTAAGTTTCTTTTAAAATAAAATACCATTCATAATAATAATATTATAGAAATTCTTAAAATAGGAGAAATTAAATATAAAGTTATATTTATATAATGTATATAATTTATTTCTTTTCTAAATAATTTTAGAGCATCTCTAAAAGGTTGAAATAATCCTAAAATTCCTGTTTTATTTGGACCTTTTCGACTTTGACAATATCCTATAATTTTACGTTCAAGTAAAGTAAAAAATGCAATTCTTAATAAACCCATAATTAAAGTAATAACATATAAAATAAAATTTAAAATTATTAAAGGAATTAATATTCATAAAGGAAGCTTAAATTCCTTACATTTTTCTGTCACTTTAATAATTCCAAAAATTGATGCAAAAACGATTTTATTTAAAATAAAACTTTTTTTTTAAAAAATTCCTTTCGTACTATTTTTAAATTTTTAAAAAAATTAAGATAGAAACCAACCTGATTCACATCGGTTTAAACTCAGATCATGTAGGAATTTAAAAGTTGAACAAACTTCTTTTTTTAACTTCTTCATTAAAAAAGAATCCTAATCCAACATCGAGGTCGCAAACTATTTTTTCTATAAGAACTATCAAAAATTATTACGCTGTTATCCCTAGAGTATTTTAATCAAATAATCATTAATAATGGATCATTTTTTTTTGTTAATAAAGTTTTTAATATTAATTAATCGCCCCAATTAAATTTTTAAAATAAAATATTATTTTTAATAAAAAAAAAAATTCTTAGGGTCTTCTTGTCTTTAATTTAAATTTTTGTTTCTTCACAAAAAAAAATAATTTTAATTTTTAAAATTAAAAAAGCCTTTTTTTGTAATTCCATTCTTTTAGCACTCAATTAAAGTCTTATTACAATACCTTTGTATAGTCAAAATACTACAGCAATTTAAATTTCATTGAGCAGAAATGACATTTAATTATTATTCTAAATGAAATGTTTTTATTAAACAGTCAAAAAAAAATTTTTGCCAAATTCTTTAATTTTAATTATTATTAATATTTTTTATTAAATTAAAAATTTTTAAAAATTATTTTACTAATACTTTCATTTTTAAAATAATAATATATTTTATTATTTTTTTAAAAGAAAATTAAAATTTATTAAACTTATTTTAATTATTTATAACAATAAAAAAGAAAATATTATTCTTTTTTAAATTTTAAATAAAAATATTATTAATTTTTTTTTAGCTTATCCTAAAAAAAATAATTTGTCAGAATTATTCAATATTTTAAACAGACAAAAAAATTTTAAATTTTTAAAAAAAAACTAGCTATCTTAAATTTTGATTAGAATTTCACTTCTATATAAAATATATAAATTTTTTGTAATAAATTTATGTTTTTTTTAAATAGATCTATTTATTTCGAGAAATATAAATATTTATATTTTTTTTAAAAATCCCTTATGCAAAAGGTACAATAAATTACTTTTAAAAAAAAAATAAATTCCTTTTCAGTTTTTTTAAAACTAAATATAACATTTTTTTATAAAAATATATAAATATATAAAAATTATATAATTAATTACTTAAAAAAATGGTAAAAAATACAAAATTTTCATTGTAAATGAAATATCAATATTAGATTTCATTTTTTTTAAAACACTTTCCAGTATTTTAACTTTGTTACGACTTATCTTTATAAAAGAGCGACGGGCGATATGTACATACTTTAGGGCTTTTTTCAAAACTTCATTCTATTAAATTTTTAATTTCAAATCCTAATTTAATTTTTTATTTAAAAAAAATATATTTTTAAATATAAAAAGTAATTCACTTCATTCTAAAATTTTAGCTGCACCATGACTTAACTTGTTTATATTTAAATATAATTAAAGTAATAATTGTTAAATATTACTTTTATAGTGGTATACAAACTGATTTAACTAATTTTAGTAAGAGCTAGGCGTTTTATCCATTAAAGAGCAAATTCCTCTGAAAAGCTTAAAGTACCGCCATAATTTTTTGTTTTCATAATATTTACATACTAACAATATTTAGCTCATAATAATAGGGTATCTAATCCTAGTTTAATTTAGAATTTTAAAATTATTAAAAATTTTTTAATTCTAAAAAAATTTTACCTTTTTTTAAAAATAAAAAACTAATTTATTAAAATTAAAATTTTTAATTAAAAAAAAAAAAACTTATTTGTTTAACCGCTGCTGCTGGCACAAAATTAGCTAAGCTTTTTATAAATTTCAATAATTTTTTATTATTAAAATAAATTTTATTTTCTGTAATTTTTTTTTTAAAAAAAACATAAAAAATTTATGACTTTTTTCTTTAAAACCAAACTTAATTTATTGGGGCTAATAAAGTATATATTTTTTATTATTTTAAAATATTTATTTTTTTCAAAAACTCCTGTCTATCGGTTATCTCAAGAGTATAAAGGAAGGTATGCTAAATTTTACTGGGAAATTTGTCCTTATTTTAATAGGGACTGATTTTGAGCTAGATGAGCTCATCTATTCTTTTTCTCCGAATTTATTCATTAGTAGATGTGTGTTAGACTTAGTATGACCCTTTGTTACATCTATGCGGTCCAGTAAATGAGATAGCCGGTTGTCGACCCTTATTTAAAATAGATGTAATCATACTTTCGCCAAGTAAAATGCCTGAATTTTAAAGGAATATCTTGATAGGATATATTATGTATATTTTTATACTTTTACTATTTAACTTTAATAAATTTAATTTATTTCTAAAAAAATCAAAATTTTTTGTGCTATTACACCAAAAGTTAAAATATATCTTTAAAAATTTATTTTTACATTTTCAATGTAATGTTTTACTTAAACTATAAAGATTTACTTAAATTAAAATTAAAATTAAAAAAGTAAATAAAATTAATAAAATTTTATTAAAATTTTTTTTTTCAATTCAAAAATTATAATTATAAATTAAATAAAAATTATTTTTAAGATTTAAAGGGCCTAAAACTTCTATTCATGTTCAATCTCTTAACCTAATTTTAATTATTATTTTATTACTTTTTAAAAAAATATAACTAGTTAAAAAAGAAAGATGTCAAATATTATAAAAAAAATCTCTTTTGAATTTAATATTTTTAAACGTAAAAAATAAAAAAATAGAAAAAATTAATAAAAAAAAAGAAAAGTATTTATTTAAATTTCTAATAAAAATTAAATTAAAATTTGAATTTGTTATTCAATTTATTAATCTTCCTAAAATAATTACTAAAAAACATAAAATGAAAATTGGAGTTGTTATAAAAAAATTAAATTTAAAATTTATTATTGAAAGATTTATTTGTCCTTTAATTATAAAAAAATAAATTAAACGTCTACAATATAAAAAAGTAAATAAAATTCCAATTAAAAAAATTAAAATTAATACCAAATTATTAATTTTAAAAAAAAAAAATTCTATAATTAAATCTTTAGAATAAAACCCACCTAAAAAAGGTAATCCTATTAATGAAAATGTAGAAATTAACATACAACTTGAAATTAAAGGTCTAACAAAAAAAAAATTTCCAAGTATTCGAACATCTTGAATTCCTTGAAATGAATGAATAATTAATCCTGCACATAAAAACAATATAGATTTAAAAATCGCATGTATAATTAAGTGAAAAAATGCCATATCAATTATATTTAAAGCAATTGAAATTATTATTAAAGACAATTGACTTAAAGTTGAAAAAGCAATAATTTTTTTAAAATCATTTTCAAAAAATGCATTAATTCCTGATATTAATATAGTTAATAAAGCAATTTTTATTAAAATTTTAGAAAAAAATTTTACATTTCATAAATAATGAAATCGTAGTAATAAATAAACGCCAGCAGTAACCAATGTTGATGAATGAACTAATGAAGAAACTGGAGTAGGAGCTGCTATTGCAGCAGGAAGTCAAGCTGAAAAAGGAATTTGAGCTCTTTTTGTTAAGCCAGCTGTTAAAATTAAAATTCCACAAATTAGTTCAAATTTTTGAAATGATAAAAAATCAAATGAACCAAATCTAACAAAAAAAATTAAACTTAAAATAATTATAACATCTCCTACTCGATTTCTAATAATTGTTATTATTCCAGAATTATAAGAATTAATTCTTTGATAATAAATTACTAAACAATAAGACACTAATCCTAACCCATCTCATCCTAAAATAATTATTAATATATTTGGTATTAAAATTAATATAATTATTGATATAACAAACAATAAAACAATATAACAAAAAGAATTTTTATTTTTATCTTGCCTTATATATTCATTTCTATACAAAATTACTATTCTTGAAATTAATAATACAATTATTACAAATAATATTCTAATTCAGTCAAATATAAAATATAATTTAACATCTAAATTTTGAATTGTAATTAAATTATATTCAAAAATAAATAAATTTTGAGTAATTAAAATATATATTAATATAATTATAAAAAAAAATCTTATAGTTATTAACATTAAGCTTCAATAAATGAAAATTGTTTAATAACTTATTGTTTTCTATAAATCCACAATTTATAATTTTTATAAAATAAACTAATTAAACTTAAATTCACTTACAAAAAAAAGAAATTTTTAAAATTCAAAAAATTATAGGAAATAAATGTAAAAATAATAAATTATATTCTCGTAAATTAATAGGATTTAAAGAATAAAAAAATCAACCATTTCCATGATTAATATACCTATATATATAAATTGAATAACAAGCTCTTAAAAAAATTACTAATATAACTGGAAAAAAGAAAAAAATTCTTAATTTCAAAATTCTTAAACTTAAAAAAAATTCTCCAAACATATTTATAGTTAAAGGTGCAGATATATTAATAATTCTAAAAATAAATCATCATATTATTAAGGAAGGAAAAACTAATTTTAAACCCTTAAATAAAATTATTCTTCGTGTAAAAACACGTTCATAAATTAAATTTGCTAAACAGAATAATGCTGAACTGCAAAGCCCATGCCCAATTATTAAAAGTAATGAGCCTATTGAGCTATAAATATTAAATGTTAAAGTCCCTCTTAAAACAATACCTATATGACAAACTGAAGAATAAGCAATTAATGATTTAATATCAATTTGATAAAGGCAAAAAATTCCAATTATTACACTTCCTCAAATTGATACAGCAATAAAAAATTCACAATATATAATAACATTTTTTAATATTATTATTTTAAATCGAAAAATTCCATAAATTCCTAATTTTAATAAAACACCTGCTAAAATTATTGAGCCTGAAATAGGGGCTTCAACATGAGCTTTTGGAAGTCAAATATGGAATAAAAATATAGGAATTTTAACTAAGAAACCTAACATTAAAAAAATAAATAAAATATTTAAAAAATTTCTTGTATAATTCATATAAATATAATTTAAACAAAAAAAATTTCTTTTATATATTAAAATTATAATAAATATAGGAAATGATCCAAAGATTGTGTATATTAATATGTAAAATCCAGCTTGTAATCGTTCAGGTTGGTTCCCCCATCCAAAAATCAATATAACAATTGGAAATAAAACTGCTTCAAAAAAAAAATAAAATGATAATAAATTTGTTAATGAAAAACAAATTATTAACAATCATATTATTACAATAACATAAAATTTAAAATTTTTATTAATTACAATTTTATTATAAATTCTTGCTAAAAATATTAAAAATGTAATTCAAATTGTTAATATTATTATTAATAAACTTAATAAATCTAAATTAAATATATGCCTAAGTAATAACTCATTATTAATTATTTGTAAAAATAAAATTAATATTAAAATTAAAATTGTTAATATAATTTCAAAAGAATTAATATAAAATATTATACATAGAATTAAAACTCCTAAAAAAATTATTAGCATTTAATTAAATTTAAAGAAGTTATCATTTCATTTCCATAGTAATAATTTAATAAAACTAAAAGTCTTAAACCTAAAGCAGCTTCACATACAATTCTAATTAAAAATATAAAAATATTTATTACATTTAATAAACAAAAATAAAATAATATAAGAATTATTATTGATATATATATATATTCAATTCTTAATAAAATTATTATTATATGAAAGCGATTTAAAATTAACGAACAAATTCCAATACAATATATGAACATGGCTATTATTATCATAAGTTTAAATAATTTAAATAAAAATATTGATTTTGTAAATCAATTTTGGATTTCCTTTAAACATTACTCAGAAAAGAATTTTTTCTCTTTAAATCTCCAAAATTTATATACATATTATATATTATTTTCTGTGTAAAATTAAAATTCTTTTATTTTTTTCAATTATTTTAATTTCTATAAGACATCCTATATTAATATTAATAGCTGTAATTTTAATTACATTGTTAATTTCCTTAATATTTTATCAAAATTCATGCAATTCTTTATTTTCTTTAATTTTAATTCTATTAATTCTAGGTGGAATAATAATTATTTTTATATATATAATTAGTTTATGCCCTAATAAAAAAATATTTTTTAATAAAAAATATTTATTATTATTTTCAATAATATTTTTATTTCAAATTTCTTTTATTTTTACAAAAATTTGTAACCAAGAATTATTTAAAATTTATTTTATACCTTTTTTAAATATAATAATTTTTATACTTATTTATTTATTTATTTCTTTATTAGTAGTAATAAAATTACTAAACTGAGTTTCATCCCCCATAAAAATATTAACTTATGTTAAAACTTCTTAATCCTTTCATTAATTTACCTAGACCTTCAAATATTTCTTATATATGAAATTTTGGCTCTCTTTTAGGAATTTGTTTAATAATTCAAATTCTAACAGGGCTTTTTTTGGCAATAAATTTTTCTAGAGATATTACAACAGCTTATTCAATAATTTCTCATATTCAACGAGATGTAAATTATGGATGATTAATTCGATCTATACATGCAAATGGAGCCTCCCTTTTTTTTATTTTAATTTATACGCATATTGCACGAGGAATTTATTATTCTTCTTTTTTTTTCATTAAAGTATGAATAACAGGTTTAATTATTATTTTTATCCTTATAGCAACTGCATTTTTAGGATACATTTTACCTTGAGGACAAATATCTTTTTGAGGAGCAACTGTAATTACAAATTTAATTTCTGCTATTCCTTATTTAGGACAAATAATTACATATTGAGTATGGGGAGGTTTTTCAGTAGATAATAATACTTTAATTCGATTTTTTTCTCTTCATTTTATTTTACCATTTATTTTATTATTAATATCAATAATTCATATTATTTTTATTCATGAAAAAGGTTCTTCCAATCCTATTGGTACTTCTATAAATATAGATAAACTTCCTTTTCATTCTTATTTTACAATTAAAGATTTAATAGGAATTTCAATAATATTTTTATTATTTTCATTTATTGTTTTTGTTTGACCTTACAAATTGATAGATGCAGAAAATTTTAATATAGCTAATCCTATAATTACTCCCCCTCATATTCAACCAGAATGATATTTTTTATTTGCCTATGCAATTTTACGATCAATTCCTAATAAATTAGGAGGAGTTTTAGCACTGGTTATATCAATTTTAATTATTATTTATTTTCCTTTAACAATGAAAAATAAAATTTCTTCTTTTTATTTTAACAATTTTAAAAAAATTAATTTTTGATTTTTAATTAATATTTTTCTATTTTTAACATTTTTAGGGGCTATACCAATTGAATATCCATATGATTTTTTAAGTAAAATTACTACTTTATTATATTTTCTACTTTTTTTAATTTTTCCATTAATTTAGACTTTTTAACTATTATATAAGTATATATTTTGAAAATATAAAAAAGAGTTTTCTCTAAAAGTCTATTTTAACTGAAATTTTTCATAAATAAATTCTAAATTTATTGCATTTTTCTGCCAAGTTAAAAATATTTATTTTTTTCAAAAACTCCTGTCTATCGGTTATCTCAAGAGTATAAAGGAAGGTATGCTAAATTTTACTGGGAAATTTGTCCTTATTTTAATAGGGACTGATTTTGAGCTAGATGAGCTCATCTATTCTTTTTCTCCGAATTTATTCATTAGTAGATGTGTGTTAGACTTAGTATGACCCTTTGTTACATCTATGCGGTCCAGTAAATGTGATAGCCGGTTGTCGACCCTTATTTAAAATAGATGTAATCATACTTTCGCATAAAAATCTTAATTAAATTTAAACTGCAAATTTAAAATTGAATATTTTTCTAAGATTTTTTT